AATTATTAAAAAAACGGATACACAAGAAAAATAAAAGAAAAGATAAGAAGAAATGCGTCCACCACCCACATATTTAATACCTTCTCCTACAAAGAAACTCATAACACCAACCCCATTCGTAATTCCATCAATTACTCGTCTATCAAAAAAACGAGTTAATTGAGCTAATCCTCTTATTGACCGAGTAAAAAATGTTGTATAAAAAACATCTATATAAGCACGATTATATGACCAATCATACAGGCTATTTAATATTTGGTCCCGACAGCTTCTTCTCAGACCTGTTTTAACAAAGGAATTAATTAAGTCAAAATTTTGGAAAGAAGAATAAATGGGTTTATATAAAAATGACGCTAAAAGTATTCCGAAATAAGCTATACTGACTGAAACAATTGCATTTTTAGAAAATTCATACCAATCTGTGGAATCCTTTGACTTTTGATGTAAAAGGTTGATAGAGGGAGCTAACCATTTGGTTAATATGTCAAAATCTCTTCCTTCTTGATTAAAAGGAATTCCTAGAGATCCAACAACTAAAGTAAATAGGACTAATACAAGTAAAGGGAATAACATAGTATTGTCTGATTCATAAGGATAGGAATAAGTCTTCTTATTTTCAAAATTAAAAATTTTAATAAAAGGCCGTCTCCTATTTGTTTTTTTTACATTTTGCTCACTTCCATCGGTCCTTTTGCAAAAAAAAGAAGCACTTTCATTATTATTTATTCTTAATAAACCAAAACTTTTGGTAAGTCTTTTTGAATACCCTTTACCCCATAGAGATATGGAATATAAAGGAGTATTTTTGTTTCCACTGTAATTTTGAAAATCAATATTGAAATGCCCTTCAAAAGTAAGTAAATAGATTCGAAACATATAAAATGCAGTTAATCCAGCTGTGGCCCAAGCTATTATTGCGAACATTGGCGAATATAACCAACTATCATTAAGAATCTCGTCTTTTGACCAAAAGCAAGCAAGAGGTGGAATACCACAAAGAGAAAGTGTACCTAATAAAAAAGAGGTTTTGGTAATTGGTACATGTTTTGTTAAACCGCCCATAAGAACCATATTTTGACTTTTATCCGGAGAATAGCCAACAATAGTTTCCATTGAATGAATAACAGATCCCGACCCTAAAAAAAGTAATGCTTTGGAATAAGCATGAGTAATTAAATGAAATAAAGCACTTCGATAAGAACCCATTCCTAAAGCTAACATCATATAACCCAATTGAGACATTGTCGAATAGGCTAACCCCCTCTTGATGTCTTTTTGAGCAAGAGCTAAAGTAGCTCCTAATAATACTGTGATTATACCTATCAACGAGATCAAATTCATTATATAAGGTATAACTATAAAAAGAGGAAGAAGACGAGCTACAAGAAAAATTCCCGCTGCTACCATCGTAGCAGCATGTATAAGAGCCGAAATGGGAGTAGGCCCTTCCATCGCATCAGGTAACCATACATGGAGGGGAAATTGTGCAGATTTAGCAACTGCACCGGCAAATAATAGAGTAGCACACAAAATGACAAATGGAAAATTGATTTCATTATTATAAATCAGGTTATTGACTATTTCGAATAAATCCCGAAATTCAAAACTACCTGTTATCCAATAAAAACCTAAAATTCCTAATAATAAACCAAAATCTCCTACACGATTCGTTATAAACGCCTTTTGACAAGCATTTGCTGCAAGAGGTCTTGTGAACCAAAACCCTATTAATAAATAGGAACACACTCCAACCAATTCCCAAAAAATATAAATTTGTATCAAATTTGAACTAGTAACTAGTCCCAACATCGAAGTACTAAAAAAACTCATATAAGAAAAAAATCTCAAGTATCCTTGATCGTGAACCATATAATTATCACTATAAATAAGAACCATAATTCCAACAGTAGTGATTAACATTAACATAATAGAAGCAAGTGGATCGATCAAGTAACCAAATTCTAAAGAAAAATCATTATCGAGAGTCCAAGACCATACATATTGATAGACGGAATTGCTATTTATTTGATCAATAGACAGATGAGTTGAAAAAATCATGACTATACTTAACAATAAAATACTTGGAAAAGCCCACATACGACGAAAATCTTTTGTTGCTGTCGGAAAAAGAAGAAGTCCCACGCCTATTAACATAGGAACTGGAAGTGGAACGAAAGGTATGATCCACGCATATTGATATGTCTGTTCCATAAAAAAAGTTTTTTAATTCTTAATTAATATTAATTATTTCTGATTTACCAGATCTTATCTCTTTTCAAAGGAGTCAATAAAAAAATAAAGATATGCACTAACATAAATAGAATTTTTAGTTCTTTTTAGTTATTCTTTCTGAATTTCTGCTAATTACTTCAAATAGTCAAATCAAGAAGTTACAGTTAGTCGAATCATAGGAAAGAAGGGGATTAATTACAATTCTCTTTCTAATTTTTAGAAATTTAATTAAAAGTAAAATTGAGTCTATTTTTCCCGAGTTTGGTAAGTTAATAAAAAAATTGAATAAAGTTTATGTTTTTATAAAACATAAAAATTAAACATACAAAAAGGTTGGGTCTTTACCTTTATCTAGGGAGTTTCTTTTTTTCTATTTTGAGTAATATTTTATGTTATTTTCCCATATCTTTCACCTATCTTATCTATTTAGTTTTTTAAAAAATATTATCTAGAAAAAAATGCCTAATAAATTAGGAACGCACAGACCTTTTTGAACAATAGATGTCTTTCACATCCAGCTATACCAATGAGTAATCTCTTAATTTTTTTTTAATGGCAGTTCCAAAAAAACGTACTTCGGCATCAAAAAAGCGTATTCGTAAAAATTTTTGGAAAAGGAAAGGTTGTTGGGCAGCGTTAAAAGCCCTTTCCTTGGGGAAATCTCTTTCTACCGGGAATTCAAAAAGTTTTTTTGTGCAACAAACAAATAAAACAAGTAATAAAACATAAAACGTTCGAATAATCTCAATTGACTTGACGCAAAAATTGAATTATTTCAAAAAGAAAAGTTCCGATTTTTCTTCTTTCATTCCCCATCCCTGTTAAGTTAATGAATATGAAATAGAATTTGATCCGCTATTTTAATATGTAAAAAAAGAATTCTTCTGTTTACCATACCGAATTAAAAAAAACTTTCTTTTTGTTGACAAAAAACAGAAGATACTTCATTTTGTTTTTAGTAAATTTTATCATTTCCACGGTGGGGAGTCTTTTTTCCCCATCAACCTATTTCTTCCAATAATATAAATAAGGTTTTCTTTTTTTTATCCATTTTTTATCTAGATCTATAGAAGGGCGGGTATAAAATCTTTTGTTTTAAACATCATTGAAACAAATTTTTTTTTAGGGGAGGATTATATCCCATAATTCATAGTAGGACTATCTGTTTTTACAAGAGTTCAGGTGACAAAGAGTATAAAATACACGAAAATCAAATTAAGATCTTAAACTAAAATAATGAACCTTCAAATACCTATTTGAACAAATTTTTATTTATCAATTTGAATCTTTACTAAAGAATATTACAACCAACTGAATTCTTAAATCTAGACGATTCCTTATTAATAGGCTATTATGAGTTCAAGACAAGCCGCTATGGTGAAATCGGTAGACACGCTGCTCTTAGGAAGCAGTGCTAGCGCATCTCGGTTCGAGTCCGAGTGGCGGCATATCATCTACTAAAATAAATAAATAGATCCTATAATGAATTCAATTCCCAATTTTAATTTTATAATTAAGGGACAAATGTTATGATATTTTCAACCTTAGAGCATATATTAACTCATATTTCTTTTTCGATTGTTTCAATTGTAATTACAATCCATTTGATAACCTTTTTAGTCGATGAAATCGTAAAACTATATGATTCGTCCGAAAAGGGTATGATAATAACTTTTTTCTGTATAACCGGATTATTAGTTACTCGTTGGATTTATTCGGGACATTTTCCACTAAGTGATTTATATGAATCGTTAATCTTCCTTTCATGGAATTTTTCCCTTATTCATATAGTTCCATATTTCAAAAAAAATCAAAATATTCTAAACACAATAATTGGACCAAGTGCTATTTTTACCCAAGGCTTCGCTACTTCAGGTCTTTTAACGGAAATACATGAATCCACAATATTAATACCCGCTCTTCAATCGGAGTGGTTAATAATGCACGTCAGCATGATGATATTAGGCTATGCAGCCCTTTTATGTGGATCATTATTATCAGTATCGCTTTTAGTCATTACAGTTCGAAAAAAGAGAAACTTCTTTTCTACCACTAATCATTTATTAAATTTCAATGAGTCACTTTTCTTTGGTGAAATTGAATCCATGAATGAACGAAGTAATATTGTACAAAATACTTCGTTTTTTTCTACCAAGAATTATTACAGGTCACAATTGATTCAACAATTAGATTATTGGAGTTATCGGGTTATTAGTCTAGGATTTATCTTTTTAACCATAGGAATTCTTTCTGGAGCAGTATGGGCTAACGAAGCATGGGGATCCTATTGGAGTTGGGATCCAAAAGAAACTTGGGCTTTTATTACCTGGATCATATTTGCCATTTATTTACATACTCGAACAAATATAAAATGGAAGGGTCCAAATTCAGCAATTGTGGCGTCTATTGGATTTCTTATAATTTGGATATGTTATTTTGGGGTTAATCTATTAGGAATAGGACTACACAGTTATGGTTCATTTACATTACCGTTTAATTGAAAAAAAAACGAAAGCAGGGGATTCTTACGAATAGGAGTAGAATAGTCTACAGCTCATATCAGAAAAAAACTTGGTGTGAACTGGCAAGAACCCCGTGAATTAAATATTCTAGTGATTCTTGCCAGTTCAAATATATTTTGTTATTTAACGTAGGAGAAGAAGAAAAAGACTTCTTTTTATCATTCTACAACAAATATTTTTGTAAATTAGTCATTTTTTTATTCATGAAAACTATCTATAAAAAAAATTTGATAGAATAAGTTCAACCTTTTCAACTGATAGTGAAAGAACGAAATCAGGGTACATACCAATACCTATTACAGGTAAAAAAATAGCGATCGACAAAAATAACTCGCGCGGTCCAGAATCAAAAAAAGAAGAGTTTGAAACATTAAATATTTTGTATCCATAGAACATCTGGCGTAACATAGATAATAAATAAATAGGAGTTAATATCATTCCAATTGCCATTACAAAAGTAATTAGTACTTTTGTTAGAAAAAGGTATTTTTGACTAGTAATTAATCCAAAAAAGACTAGTAATTCGGCAACAAAACCACTCATACCGGGTAATGCAAGGGAGGCCATTGAAAAGCTACTGAACATCGTAAATATTTTTGGCATGTACATAGCTATTCCACCCATTTCATCAAGATAAATAAGACGTATTCTATCATAAGTTGTTCCAGCCAAGAAAAAAAGTGCAGCACCAATAAATCCATGAGAGATTATTTGTAAAAGGGCTCCGTTGAGCCCCATATCCGTGATAGAACTAATTCCTATAATTATGAAACCCATATGAGATACAGAGGAATAAGCTATTCTTTTTTTTAAAGTCCGTTGACCGAGAGATGTTAAAGCTGCATAGATTATTTGCATTGCGCCCACTATCATCAACCAAGGAGAAAATATCGAATGAGCATGAGGAAATAATTCCATGTTGATCCGAACTAATCCATATGCTCCCATTTTTAATAAGATTCCGGCTAGAAGCATGCAAGTACTATAATGAGCTTCTCCATGAGTATCTGGTAACCAGGTATGTAGTGGTATGATTGGTAATTTGACAGCAAAAGCAATAAAAAATCCAATATAGAATATTATTTCCAAAGCCAAGGGGTAGGTTTGATTGGCTAATATGTCAAAATTTAATGTCGGTTCATTAGAACCATATAAACCGATACCCAGAACTCCTATTAAAAGGAAAACAGAACCACCCGCCGTGTACAAAATAAATTTTGTAGCTGAATAGAGACGTTTTTTTCCTCCCCACATGGATACAAGTAGATAAACGGGAATTAACTCTAACTCCCACATGAGGAAAAAAAGTAAAAGGTCCCGAGAAGAAAACAATCCTATTTGACCACTGTACATTGCTAACATCAGAAAATTAAATATTCGAGAATCTCGAGTAACGGGCCAAGCCGCTAAAGTAGCTAAAGTAGTGATGAATCCCGTCAATAAAAGCGGTCCTATAGAGAGGCCATCTATTCCCAATCTCCAATGGAAATCAAAAAAATCGATCCAGTTATAATCCTCTACTAATTGGAATAATGAATCATCCAATTGGAAATGATAACAAAATGTATAAGTCATTAGAAGAAGTTCTAGGATACATATACATATAGTATACCAGCGGGTTACTCTATTGCCTCTATGTGGAAGAAAGAAAATAAAGGAACCCGCAAATATAGGCAAAACTACAATTATTGTTAAGAAAGGGAAATGGTTCGTGGTAAAGACAAGATACACTTGGGCCAGAACAATCCGTGCTCAACTTATTTTTATTTTGAGCACGGATTTTGTCGATAAAAAAAAGAAAATGGATTCAAGTAGAGTTTTATGGAACGTATCAATAAGCTAGACCCATACTGCGGGTTGTTTCATGCCATAAATAAACTCGAACACTTAAGAAATCTGTTGGGCAAGCAGATTCGCATCTCTTACAACCAACGCAATCCTCGGTCCTTGGAGCAGAAGCTATTTGCTTAGCTTTACATCCGTCCCAAGGTATCATTTCTAATACATCAGTGGGGCACGCTCGAACACATTGAGTACATCCTATACATGTATCATAAATCTTTACTGAGTGTGACATTGGATCTATACATTTTTGAACGTCATAAATTTTCGGTCTAGTAAACTAACTTATAAATGAATCCTATATTTAGATACCAGACGAATCGATGAGTGATCAGAATCAATGTACTTCCGAATTGTTCAGGAACGAAGGCTAAAATACTTTGATTTCTTATGTTTTTGTAACTGCAATCGTACCTTACCCGTACGAAACGTGCTAATTTGAATGAATTTCTGAATATTAAGAATTTACATTATATATAACTATTTATTCAACAAATTGGATTGGTTAATACGAGTTGATTTTCTGTTACGATAAATTGATGAAACAATAGCCAGCCCAATAGCTGCTTCAGCGGCTGCAATAGCTATAACAAAAATGGAGAAAATGTCTCCTCTTAATTGACGATTATCAAATATATCTGAAAATGTTACAAAATTTATATTAACTGAATTTAATATAAGTTCAAGACACATAAGGGCTCTAACCATATTTCGACTTGTGATCAATCCATAGATACCAATAGAAAATAAATAGGCACTCAAAACAAGTACATATTCGAGCATCATTAACTAACTCCTTATTAATCTTGATTCATTTCAATCTGAACAACAATTCAATTCATTTAATTCTAACAAGTATGGAACAAAACAAGGAAATCCATTTTGAATAGATCAATAGAAAAGTTTTTCTATTTTAGATAAGAACTAAAATTAAAGGATTATAACATTCTTTTTCAGTTGATTCTATTTGAATTCCTCATTTTAAAGATTTCTTATTGGCGAGCTATCGAAATTGCACCTATTAAAGCCACTAAAAGAATTATTGAAATGAGTTCAAATGGAAGAAAAAAATCTGTTGATAAATGAATTCCAATTTGTTGACTATTACTTATCAAATCTTGTTCTAGAATTTGGTTTGATTTTGTAGTCCAAATGATTCCATACCAGGACGTATCTAAAATAGTAGTAAGTAGTGAAATAAAAAGACTTATACAAACCATTGAAGTAACCCCATCCCCAACAGTCCAGGGCTGAAAATCGTCGTAATCATAATAATCTGAACCATTCATGAACATTACAGCAAAAATGATTAAAACATTTATAGCTCCTACATAAATAAGTAGCTGCGCAGCAGCTACAAAATAGGAGTTCGATAGGATATAGAATAAGGATATACAAAAAAGAACCAATCCTAACGAGAAGGCCGAATAAATTGGATTTGGAAATAATACGACTCCCAAACTTCCTAATATAAGACCCAATCCCCAAAAGACTAAAAGAAAATCGTGTATTGGTCCCGGTAAATCCATTTGATTTTAGAGAAAATAAAAAAAATTATTTCATGACTTTGTTGACCTGACCAGGAAAAAAGAAGTTATCCTATTTTTTATTTTTAGGATATTTCTAAAGAAAATTTGAATAGGGGTTATATGAATTGATGTAAATATAATTATGAGGCTGCTTTGTATTCCGGAAAACAGAGTTTGAAACTATATATTTGGAAATCATTATTTTTGAAAAAAAATGGATTTTCAATTCCAATTTAGCCACGATTCTCGCCAACCAGTTGTTTATTTGTATTGAACAAGCAAAAACCTCATCTCTTTAGATCAAAAAGGGATTGTTAGTTTAGAACTTTTTTTTGAATCAAGGGTTTTATACGTTTCTTGTTTGAGGTGAATTAGACGAAATTGTTCGAATTGTGTAATCGTCAATTATTGACACTGGCAACCGACCTAAAGCAATTTGATTATAATTCAATTCATGACGGTCATAAGTCGAAAGTTCATATTCTTCAGTCATTGATAAACAATTTGTTGGGCAATACTCAACGCAATTACCACAAAATATACAAATTCCAAAATCAATACTGTAATTAAGTAATCGTTTCTTTCGAATATCAGTTTCCAATTTCCAATCTACAACAGGTAGATCTATAGGACATACACGAACACATACTTCACAAGCAATGCATTTATCAAATTCAAAGTGTATTCGGCCTCGGAAACGTTCCGATGTGATCAATTTTTCATAGGGGTATTGAATGGTTACAGGTAAACGATTCGCGTGAGACAAGGTAATCATGAAACCTTGACCTATGTACCTGGCAGCTCGTATTGTTTGTTGACCAGAATTTAATAACTCAGTTAGCATAGGGAACATATTGGAATATCTATAAATACTTTTATACTTGTTTCTTTCTCTTGTTTGAGACAAGTTGTGAAAATAGAATAGTCTATTGCTTTAGAGTGAAAGAAGTTGGAACGACGTTGTTAATAATAGATTACCTAGAGAAATAGGTAAAAGAAATTTCCACCCAAGATTTAAGAGTTGGTCCATTCTCAGTCTCGGTAAAGTCCATCTTGTTGCAATAGAAATGAATAAGAACAAATAAGTTTTAGCTAATGTAATAAAAATGCCTATTATTGTTCCAAAAACTTGACTTCTTTTAGTTAGTTCAAATAGTTCTGGAACAAATATGTATGGAATAGAAAGATTCCAACCCCCCAAGTAAAGAACTGTTACAAATAATGAAGAAACTAGTAGATTGAGATACGAAGCAACATAAAACAAACCAAATTTGATACCTGAATATTCGGTTTGATAACCTGCTACTAATTCTTCTTCTGCTTCTGGTAAATCAAAAGGTAATCTCTCGCATTCGGCTAGAGAAGAAATTAGAAAAATGATAAACCCTATAGGTTGACGCCACAAATTCCATCCCCAAAAACCATATTTTGACTGCGCTTCAACTATATCAACTGTACTTGAACTGTTAGATAATCATAGTCGATGATAACATCACTGTTCCCGTCGCTATTACAGAACCGTACATGAGATTTTCACCTCATACGGCTCCTCATAAGTCACAAATAAATCTAAAAACCTTTCAAAATTATTTATCTTCGTGTATTTATAGGACAATCGAGAGTGAAACTCTTATCCTAAGGCTTAGAATCCGACCAATGAAATTCTGTCTGCTAGGTTTATAATAAAAAAAGTGCTTCTGAATTGATCTCATCTTTTAAGAATTTTCATTTTTCTTTATTGATTAATAACTTTATCCTTGAATAAAAAAGACTTTATTTTTAGAGGAATATCACATAGATATTTCAACCTATTTTTTTGGATTACGAAAAAAAAATAGAAAAAATTCTGAATAAAAAAGCAGCTCTTTTTGCAATTCTAGTCTTTCTATTTTATTCCGTTCCTGTTCTACTTTCTCATAAAAAGGGACATTATCAAAAATAAAAGATTTCTTCGTTCTTGATAGTTATTTTCTTAATCGGTAGATAGGAACATACTCTGGATCGAAATTGCGGGGAGTACTTCTTAATCATTTCTACTAACTTAAAGCCCCAACTCGAGTTCCTTTTTTTATAAAAAAATATCCTCTTGGATAATTTTTAGAATCTCCATTACAAATCCTTTGTGTATCTTGGTCTTCCTAACCATCCACTCGTTTTTTGAATCTCCCAGTAGGTTAATACATCTATGGTAATAGATAGTCAAAACTACATGAAGTTTATCTTTTGAACCCGCTTCAAGCCATGATGACTAATCAACAAATCTTGGGGTAAAGTAAACAGTTTCGGCTGCTTATGTTTACTTTATTCTTGTACATAGAAAATGAGATTGAACTCCTTTAACAGCAAATTTGGAAGCCGTTTTATTTCACTCATATAACTATCTGGTTTAGCTCATCAACCCCGATGATGAATATAAAAATAAAAAATAGATATTCAACTCATTTAACTTTCTTACCAAAAGCAAAAGAAAGAGGGGAAATTTCATATCCTATCGAATCACACGTAGAGATATTGATAATACACATAGAGTTAATGGTATTTCATAACTAATTGATTGAGCAGCAGCCCTTAACCCACCTAAAAAGGAATATTTATTATTTGACCCATACCCCGACATAAGAAGTCCAACAGGAGCAAGACTTGAAATGGCGATCCATAAAAAAACACCAATACTAAGATCTGCTAGAATAAGGCGATAGCTAAAAGGAATTACTGAATAACTTAATAAAATAGATATGACTGCTATGGATGGACCAATATTGAATAAACGGCTATCTCCTCTAGATGGAAGAAGATTTTCCTTGAAAAGTAGTTTTGTACCATCTGCTAGAGCTTGAAGAATTCCTAACGGCCCGGCATATTCGGGTCCAATACGTTGTTGTATTCCTGCAGATATTTCTCTTTCTAACCAAACAATTACTAGTACACCTAGTGTTATTCCTAATACAAGAGTCAAAATAGGAACAAGCATCCACAAGATCCCATAGACTTCTTTTAAGGATTCTAATCTGGAAAAAGAATTGATAGCTTGTATTTCTTTTGTATCAATTATCATTTCAACGATCGACTTCTCCCATAATGATATCTATGCTACCTAGTATCGTCATAATATCAGCCAATTTCATTTTTTTAACTAACTGAGGAAGAATTTGCAAGTTGATAAAACCCGGTGGTCGAATTTTCCATCTCCAAGGAAAAACACTCTGATCTCCTATCAGAAAAATCCCCAATTCTCCTTTTGGTGCTTCGACTCTTACATAAAGTTCCTGCTTGGACAATTCAAAAGTTGGAGAAGGTTTTTTACTAATGAATCGATATTCAAAATCATTCCATTCAGGGTTTTTTATTCTATCAAAACGTCGAATTTCTAAATTTTCATAGGGCCCCCCTGGAATTCCTTCCAGGGCCTGTTGGATAATTTTTATGGATTCTGTCATTTCACTGATTCGTACTAAATAACGAGCTAACGAATCCCCTTCTTTTTGCCATTGAACCTCCCAATCAAATTCGTCGTAACACTCATAACGATCAACTTTTCGTAGATCCCATTGTATTCCGGAAGCCCGTAACATTGGGCCTGATAAACCCCAATTTAGTGCTTCTTCTGCGCCAATAACACCTACGCCCTCAACTCGTTCTAAAAAAACAGGATTCCGCGTAATAAGTTTTTGATATTCAGCAACCCCGGTTAAAAAATAATCGCAAAAATCCAAACACTTATCTATCCAGCCGTAAGGTAGATCAGCAGCTACTCCTCCGATACGAAAATAATTATGCATCATGCGCATACCGGTAGCAGCTTCAAATAGGTCATATATCAATTCTCTTTCGCGAAAAATATAGAAGAAAGGGGTTTGTGCCCCAATATCTGCCATAAAAGGACCAAGCCATAACAAATGGGAAGCGATACGACTCAACTCCAACATAATAGTTCTAATATAACTAGCTCTTTTAGGTACTTGAATATTACCTAGCTGTTCGGGTCCATTTACGGTTATTACTTCTGTGAACATAGTAGCTAAATAATCCCAACGTGTTACATAAGGTAAATATTGTATAACCGTTCGATTTTCCGCAATTTTCTCCATCCCTCTATGCAAATAACCTAATATTGGTTCACAATCAATAACATCTTCACCATCGAGAGTAATAATCAGTCGAAGAACACCATGCATTGATGGGTGGTGAGGGCCCATATTAACTATCATGAGATCTTTTCTTGTAGTTGGTGCAATCATAAGTTTTTTCTGAGTCATTCTTACATGCATTGCTGAAAGTAAAAAGAAGAGTTCGTCAAAATTTAAACGAATAAGTTCAAATGGTATAACAATTCAAATTAACTACTTTTTATCTCTCGAATACCCAACCCGCCGATTAATTCTTTATAACGTGCTCTATTTTTTTTTGATAAATAGGCCAGTAGTCGTTGACGTTTTCCCAAAATTTTCCGCAAACCTCTCTGAGATGAAGAGTCTTTTTTGTGTAATTCCAAATGTGAAGTAAGTCTCCTTATCTTAATAGTGAAAGTGAATACTTGAAATTCAACAGACCCTTTCTTTTCTTCGTTTTCTTTTTGAGAAATAACCGAAATAAATGAATTTTTGACCATAAAAAAAATTCCCCTTTCCCTTTTACAGATATGGATTTTATCAATCAGTAATAATAATGCTATTAATTGGAATGTGGTATATACAAAAATCGAATCCTAATTTTCCTAATTTTCTGAATTAAAATAAATAAATTCAATTTGAAATTGGATTTAGATAGGAATAAAAAAGGATTGGTACATTTTCGCATCGAAGAACTTAGAACGAAAATAAAAAAAGTTCTCTTCATTCATTTCGAGATCTAATTGAGATATTGTTCATTTCATATTGGATCTTTTATATTCGATATATCAATAGAATCTATCACAAGAAAGGGATCTTTCTATTTCTTTGTTTTTCTATACCGTATACATATAATACATACCTTATGAAAAAAATAGAAAAATATAAGATAGAAATAGGATATATAGATAAAATATATTATCGAAGAGTTTGCAATCGTGGATACAAATGTATCCTTAACATACTAAAACGACTGCCATTATTAGTATTAAACCAATAACGATTCATACAAGCTAAATCTTCTAATCGATAATTAGGCCAAAGAAAAGTCTTTAATTTGATTAATTTATTTTTTTCTCTATCAAGATGGTTATTGTCATGCGATACTTGGCTGTTGTTTTTTATCTTTTTTCCGTTCCTAAATACTAGATTTCTATCTATACCATTTTGATTCTTTGAATTGAAACAAACTAGAATTCTCCATTTTCTACGGCGTCTAAAGGATAAAATAGTTTCAGGAACAAGCAACTCAAAATCATTTTTGTTTCTCTTTTTAGTAATTCTTTGATATGGTGAAATAGCTTGATCCAAATTATTATCAGAAAAATTTCTTTCTTCTTGGTATTTTTGATTAGTTTGATGCTTACCCTTATGAATCAATGAAATACCTATTGTTTCATACAAAATAAAATTTGCATCATTTGTTCCAGACAGACGAATGGGTTCTATAATCAATATTCCCTTTTTCATCAATTCTGTAAGAGTTAAATTCTTCTGCGTCAGCATTATATCCAAACTTAGTTCTCTTTTTTGAATCGCGGATATAGTAATTTTTCTTGGCTCTATTAGTCTAATCAGGAGACAATATACCTGTATATTATTCATCATTTTTTCATTCAAAGTATCGTCCCATCTGAATTGAAAAAGCAAATAGCGTTTCAGGAATAAATCAAGTTCTGCTTCGGTCTTGCTTTTGTATTGTTTTTTATTTTTCCCCTTTTTAATGTCTGATCTTGTATAATTTTCTTCAATATCTTTTTGTTGTGAAAGACCATACTCAAAATTTCTTTGGTTTGTGGGTTCTTCTAGATTTTGAGTATTTTTATTCGCTGGTATCAAAAAACTTCCTTTTTGCTTTTCATTGATCTTTTTATTTTCACTACTCTTTTTCTTTATATTCAAATTTAAAAGAAGTAATTTGTTTGGTAGAAACCAGGGTTTTGTTTTATATGCATTATAAAGTAATACAAATTCTGGGAAGAACCAAAGTCCCAGATCAAATCTGGGATGGTTTAGTATTTTTTCATTCATTCCCATCCAATCAATAAAAACTTTGTGGGAGTTTGGTAGATTTTTTTCTGGAATCATCAGATAAAAAAAATCTTTTTTATTAATTATTTGATAATTCTTAGTCCCAGTTTGAAGATTTTTATTCTTATTAGTACCCATCGTGATCCAGGCCTCAATATTTATTTTTTGTCTAAGATTAAAATGGAAAATTTTCCAATCCAAATATTTTCTCTTGGCCGTTTTTCCCATAGATAGAATATCGACAGAATTATTGATAGAGGTGTTCCTTAACATATTAAAAAGGGTGTCTTTGTGCATGTTATAAGAAATTTCTATATTATTATTTCCTTGAAACGAAGATCTATAAAAAAAACATTCTTCAGAATTAAGAAATTTATATGATAAAAGATCATATCTATAGTATTTTTGAAAATTCTCTTTTTGATTCGATAATGCATATACTTCCATTTTTTTTTGTTTTTTGGAATCACTTAATTTGTCTTTTTCATCTGAATTCCATTTCTTTAAATTTCGTTTTTTACCTATATGACCATGATGAACTAGATTTTTCCATTTTTGGGATATTAATCTAGACCACCTGATCGGAGATAAATCATATTGATAATGCCCTCTTAACCAGTTTTTCCATTGATTCATTCCATAATTTAGAAATTGATTATCCCCTAATTTTGAATGAAGCATTCCTTGTCTTTCAAAAAAATCCTTTATTTCAGGCTTAAGAAAAAAAGGGATTTCTTGATATTGAAGAACAGATCGTAATTTATCCAAGCTAGATACTTGTATTTGTGATAATTTATAAAATACATAGGCTTGTGACACGTGGGAGAAGTCATCAAAAATATATGAATTACTTTTTCTATTACTAATATTATTAAGTGACTTTTTTATAGTTGAAATAAACAGAATTTTATTTTTCTTTATTTTATTAATTACATCTTGGTTTCTTTCATTATTGAAGGGCGGTTTATCTATAGTTTTTTTTGTTGATTCAAGAAAAAGTTCTGTATTTATTCTGGGAATAGTAATGATAGATAAAAAGATTTCTTTGTATATTCTTTCAATGAAAAATAGTAAGAAAAGGGGAAATTTAGAGATTAATTGAGCATTCCTTCGTTTTAATAGTTGCAATTTTTCGAATCTTTCAATATTAGCACTTGCTTTGTTAAGACTAATATTATTTATGCTTGGAGCTAGTTTTTGTTTCTCTTTTGTGATTCTTTCTATTTGATTTCGAATTATGCTTGTTCGATCAATCAGATTCTTCATTTTTTTTTCTGTTAATGAAGAATTTGTTAAATCGGGGGATGATATTTGACTAAACGATTCGTGAATTATCTGATTGATGTTTAGGTAATCTGTTTCTTCTTTAATTTCACTTGATTCATCTACTTCGCTTAATCGAAATAGTGGAATTGGATTTACTTTTGAAAGTTCTTTTGAAACGTTTCGAACTGATTTTTTATTTTCTTTCAAACCTATTTGAACTCGAAAATAATTCTTTCTTAATTTTCCAATTTTTTTTTTGAGTTTCTTAAAAATGGGTTTAAAAAAGGAAGGTCGTTTTTTAGGTGGACCGAAAGGAAATTCCGTTTCTCTTCCCAAAATTGTTAAAAACCCGAAATCATCTCTTTCTTTTTTATTTTTTATTAGATATTTCTGAGAAAATCGTAGTTTTGATTTGTGCCAAGGTTTTAGATAGAAAGGAAATAAGATTCTTATTTGAATTCCATCTATTAACCAATTTTTTGGCAATTCTGTTTCTGATAATGGAACACCATTATAGGTACATTTAAGATATATCTCTCTATTCAATTCCTTAAAATCCTGAGACCATTCAGGAAGTTGCAATAGGAATATACGTACAATATTTTTCGCAATTATTAATGAAGGAAATAAGATATATTTTCTAAAAATAGATTGAGTTAGCAACATACATACTCTTATTATTTGCCCATATGGAATGGTATCCCAAACTTTTGCTAGCTCAATGCGCGCTTGTTCCTTTCTTTTTTTAGTTTCTTTTTTTTCTTCTCTTTTTATTTGTTCTTCTGTATATTCTACAACTTGAAATGCTTCTTTTTTCCCCAACCAATTGCTTAAAATTAGTTTAATCAATCTGGAAATATTAAAAGAAAAAGGGGATGGGGGTATTCTGTCCAAAAAAAGTGTAGAATGTACATTTGCTTGAAACAATTCCCAAATTACCATTTTCCGCCTTTGAGCTCGCATAGAACCTTTGATTATACCTCGGTGAAAATCTGATTGTTGTGAATAGCGTATCAACGAGATTTCGTCTGGTTGTTCGGATATATCAATATCCTTAGTATTAGGATCAGTATTCTGTTTATTAGCAGTAAAAACGACTATACGTTTGGCTTTTCTTGAACGAATTTGATGCTCCGTTGGTACATCTTGTTGATATTCTCTTGAGTGTTGTTCGAAATCAGTGATTAATTTGTATGACCATCGGGGGACTTTTTTACTGATTTCTTTTAATCTAATAAATTTTCTACTAATTTTTGGACTATTAGAATCAGTTATGATTTTAGTTAATAAGTCTTTAAAGTTTTTTTTTTCTGAATCTATTCTTTCTTCTGAAAATAAAGAAAAATCCTTCCAATTTAGATTTAATCCTGATCTTTGAAGAAATTTACTGATGAAAGTGAAGAAATAAATCTGTTCTGTCAATAATGGTTTTTTATCAAATCTATTTATTTTTTGATCAAATTTTTGATTATCAGTGTCTTGAAGAAAGATACTGTGAATTCGATTTATACCAAATTTCTTTATAAAATTTTCTATCAAAGTCTTTTTTCTGATTGAAGAGAAAAGGCTTTTGTAGATTGTTTTACGCCCTGATCCGTTCAAGAAAGGATCATATTTTTTGGAGAAATATTTTTTTCTAGAATTGTCATTACACAATCGAGTCCTTGTTTCGAGTATATTTAAAGAATTGTATTTTTTGTCTAGAGCTTCAATTCGATTTAGAAACTCTTTATTGAAATTTTTCCCCTTTTCTTTGTTAGTATAAACCCAAGGGTTAGAAAGTTCATTAGATGGTGATTTTTCAAGTGTAATTAGGGATATTCTTTTTTTTAGCATTTCTAAAAAAATAGATAAACTAGGGGGATGTGTAAAACATATTCTTTCTTTTCCATCACTTCGACATATGTCAAAAAAATATTGTGACATTTCTTGTTTGACAGTCCTATCAAATTTATTATTTTTTATGTAT